CATACATATTCTCATACATATTCTTATAATTTCTTTATATTTATAATTGCCGTGTTTTACCAGAAACACGAGTGATTGATATTCACATGGATATGAACTATAGTGAGAGTGACACGGATTACTAGTAATCCTGTGGTTATTGCCACATCGATTGATAAGATAATCAATCTTTCAATGAAAAAAAAAAGGACTCTTTTTTTCTTTACTCCTTCTTATATTTACAGATTATTAATCTAGATCGTTAGAAAGATCAGAACGCGTGGGAACAAATGAACAAAGAAATAGGGATATAGCAGAAAAAATGGACTATTTATTCCTCTATATCAGGCATTTCTGGAGGACAAATTGGTTATATCATCCCCATGGATCGGCGAATTATTGGGCCGAGCTGGATTTGAACCAGCGTAGACATATCGCCAACGAATTTACAGTCCGTCCCCATTAACCGCTCGGGCATCGACCCAGGAAGAATCAATTCTAGGCTTATTGATAATCCATGATCAACTTCCTTTCGTAATACCCTACCCCCAGGGGAAGTCGAATCCCCGCTGCCTCCTTGAAAGAGAGATGTCCTGAACCGCTAGACGATAGGGGCATACCTGCCCGATCGCCATCATATTATGCTCATAGTATGAGCAGTTTTTTGGAATTGTCAATATAATGTAATGGCATGACTAGATCCGAAGAATCTTTCTTGCTTCCACAATTACATAGAATTTTTTGATTGTTCATTCATGAACCATCATATATATATGACGAAGTATAGGATCCCCTCAGCGGGGATTTGTCCGACAAAAAAAAAGTCAAACCCCCTTTCTTCAATTTTCACTCATTGATTCGCTCATCGTTAAGACGAGATATGCCTCACTAACACTAAGCCAGGAAATTCAGAAATGATAGAATTTTTTTTTGATTGATTCAAAAAGGTGATGTAGAACTCGTAAATCTGGGAAGGGATTGACAAGTAATCGAAAAGATTCTTTTTTTTCTATAAGAATTCAGTTCAGGGTACGAGTCGAATCCTTCATCACATGATTCGATGAAATATTTTGGATCTATGTCGGATTGGTACATGTATCAATCAAGTGAATCTCGCCTCGATGGGTCAATAAAAGCAAAGCAATTAGGAGCGAAACAATTCATTGCATTGATATTTCTCAAATATAAATAATCATTTGATTTGACCCTAGAACTTCCTAGGTAAATCAAATGGCTTGTTCTTGAATGAGCCCCCTATGCATACATGTATATATGTACATATAGTCTATACATAGATACATGCAGTAGACTCATAGTGGTTAGTGGCCTTTTCATGAATTGAAGAAAATGGCCCTTTTAACTCAGTGGTAGAGTAACGCCATGGTAAGGCGTAAGTCATCGGTTCAAATCCGATAAAGGGCTTTTTCCACGAAGCTCCCGCCTTAGTCTTCATTTTTCATCAGAGAATAGAAATATTATTGATATTTGTAATAAAAAAAAAGGTAAACGGACCGCATAATGAGTTATCATTCTAATGAGTTATAGGTATAAAGTTGAACATTTGTTCATTATGATAATAAGGAATCCCACTTATTAGGAGGACTACTATGTCACTACAGGCTATACTCCTCCTCATGTTTCATTATTTATATTTTTGGTCCCGGGACATGGATATTCGAGATAATACCCAATCTCAATTATGAATCGACAAACCAAAGTTTTACTACTTCTCCATTGTTCCAATTAAATCCATCGGAAAAATTAGAAATCAAGAAAAGAAAAAGTAAGTGGACCTGACCCATTGAATCATGACTATATCAGCTATTCTGATATTCAAATTGGATAGAGATAAAATTGTAGAAGCGGACCCTTTTTTTTATTTCCTTGGACCACGCAAGAATTTGTCGATATTTCCGATTGAATCTTCTTGTTCCTGGATGCTCCATAGGAATAAATCGCTATTCCCTTCCTCCACAGAGAAACCATTTATTCCGAGTCACAAGAGCAATATATTTTTCAATATCTTTCTTTGATTCCAGAAAAAGATCAGTTTATATCTATATAGGATTTCGATATAGATATCAGATCATGGCTTCATGTACCAAATATTTCCATATTGATGCATCAGAAATTTTTGTTCCGCCAATGCAATGAAGAGCTAATGCGAGAAAGGGACTTTCATTTAAGTCTCCTATTATTTAATATTTAATTTAGGGACATAGACAAAAAAATAGGGAATTTTCCTTTTTTTTTCTGGTAAAGTAAAGAGGGAAATATTCGAAGTTTCTTTTTTTTTTTGGTTCGACCCGTGAAAAGATATACTCTGGAATTTTCGATTCATTCGAAAGAAATATAATAAAGAAGACAATAACAAACAAAAAATAATCCAAAAAAAAGGAAAGAGTAATAAATTATATATATATATGATACTGTAGTAGTATACACTAAAATTAGGAGAATCCATAGAGATATTTATTGAATTGATCTTTTCTCAATATCACGAAAAAGATCCAAGAATAAG